GTTTTAAGTTTAGAATATAATTAGAATCCAATTTATATTTAAAGAATTTTGTTATAAATAATTATAAGATAATAATAATCGAATTCATAATATTAAAATCAAAATGAAAAATTCATATTTCAGTAATAAATATGAATTTTTCATTTTGATTTTATTCGTTTGTTTCCTCGATTGGATTCTTTTTTCAATACTAATATTGACAACAGTGTATCAAATAAATATAATCCGATCGTGAATAAATTGATCAATAGACTCACGTTAAATAGACTTTTTTACTTCATCAAATGGTAGGTTCGTTGGATTTTTTGCGATACAAACAAGAAATTCTTTTTTGATTAAAAGATAATTGATTGAATTATTAATTGATAATTGAATTGAAAAAAAATGAAAAACGAAAAAAATTTTATTAGAATTATATATATAATAATAATGTATAACTATAGTAGATAAAGAAGTGGTCTATCATTTTTTTTTCTATTTTTTTAGTCTAATATTTAGTCTAATAAAAGAAAATATTAGACAATTCAATCTTGTATTTTTATTATTTTTATTGCGATTGGATATACACCTGCCCTATATTTATAATTTGTATTGGGTTGCTAACTCAATGGTAGAGTACTCGGCTTTTAAGAGCGGCTCTATTTTTTACACATTTCTATGAAGCAATTGGTTCGTCCATACCATTGGTAGAGTTTGTAAAACCACGACTGATCCAGAAAGGAATGAATGGAAAAAGTAGCATGTCGTATCAATGAAGAATTCTAAAAAGATTTCATTCTTATTGGATCCGGCCCAAATTTTTGTTTGAATTCTTGGCTCGGAACATAAAAATTGAGTTGGGTTTAATTAATAAAGGGATAGAGCTTGACGGCTCCAATTATAATAGAGAAACATAAAGCAACGAGCTTTCTTTCATTTTTTTTATTTGAATGATCATCCCATCTAATTGTACGTTAAAAAGAGGTTAGTGCTTGATGTGGGAAAAGCTTTTCCTGTGAATGAATTATTTATTTTTGTTATGAGTCCTAACTATATAGCTATTTTCCATTATATTGGGGGGTAGCTATAAATGTGTAAAAGAAAGAGTATATTGATAAAGATATTTTTTTCCAAAATCAAAAGAGCGATTGAGTTGAAAAAAAAAATAAATAAAGGATTCCTAACTAGCTTGTTATCCTAAAACAAAAATTCGGTGGAAAAGCGATTAGAGAGAGTCCGTTGATGGGTTTTACTCGTTTTCTCGGTATCTTATATATAATATAGAATTACCCGTTTTGACCGTATCGCACTATGTACCATTTGATAATCCAATGAATCTCTGATTCTTTGTTTGACCAAATAGACTTTTAAAATGGAGGAATATCAAGCATATTTAGAACTCCATAGATCTCGCTACCAGGACATGCTATACCCACTTTTTTTTCGGGAGTATATTTATGGTCTCGCTTATGGTCATGGATCCATTTTTGTAGAAAATTTAGGTTATAACAAAAAATTTAGTTTACTAATTGTAAAACGTTTAATTATTCGAATGTGTCAACAGACTCATTTGATCATTTTTGCTAAAGATTCTAACAAAAATCCTTTTGGGGGTTATAACAATAATTTTTTTTCTCAAATAATATTAGAAGGTTTTGTTGTCGTCGTGGAGATTCTATTTTCCCTACAATTATGGATCTCTTCCTTAAAGGAGTTAGAAATCGTAAAATATTCTAATAATTTGCGATCAATTCATTCTATTTTTTCCTTTTTAGAAGATAAATTTATATATTTCAATCATGAGTTAGATATACGAATACCCTATCCTATCCATCTGGAAATCTTGGTTCAAATATTTCGATATTGGATAAAAGATGTCTCTTTCTTTCATTTATTAAGGTTGTTTTTTTATTACTATTGTAATTGGAATAGTCTTTTTACTCCAAAAAAATGGATTTCTACTTTTTTTTCAAAAAGTAATCCAAGATTTTTCTTGTTCTTATATAATTTATACGTACGGGAATATGAATCTATCTTTCTTTTTCTACGGAACAAATCCTCTCAGCTACGATTAAAATATTTTCACGTTTTTTTTGAGCGAATTTTTTTCTATGAAAAAATAGAATATCTTGTAGAAGTATTTACTACGGATTTTTCATATACCTTATCATTCTTCAAGGATCCTTTCATCCATTATGTTAGATATCAAGGAAAATCCATTCTGGTTTCAAAGAATACTCCTCTTTTTATAAATAAATGGAAATACTATTTTATCTATTTATGGCAATGTCATTTTGATATTTGGTCTCAATCAGTAACGATCCATATAAACCAATCATCCCAGCGTTCATTTCACTTTTTGGGCTATTTTTTAAGTATTCAGCTAAATATTTCAGTCATACGAAGTCAAATGTTGCAAAATTCATTTCTAATAAAAATAGTTATAAAAAAGCTTGATACAATAGTTCCCATTTTTCCTCTAATTAGATCATTGGCTAAAGAAAAATTTTGTAATGTATTG